ATGTGGAATAGGCGGAACTGAATTAGTCAATTCAAGTCAGCGTTGTCAATTTATCCAGAACTTCTCTCTTTTCCTCGGTGAAACAAGAATCCGTTTTGCTCAAATCAAAGCACTTAGTTTAGCCTTTGTTTCCTCTGTGCCCTGTCTTCTTTAAAGATTCATCCAATGGAATCCCGACTCCCTTTCTTTTTGATTTCCATTCTATTTATAATTAGAACCTAATTAAGATAGGATGACTAATGTATGCAGCCTAATGAGGAGTAATACTATAAAAATAAAGAACTCTATTTCAGAACTATGAGACAGAATATTCTGTTTTCTTATTTACTCTTTCTTTATTTTTGGATTTTATTTCAATTTTTCTATTTTATAGAAAGTAGATCGATTTAGATAATGTATATATAAGCAAAGTAATATACTTCAAACAAAATAGGAATTCGCAAGATGGAGAAAATCATTGCAGTTATTATAGGGAAGTCTAGGGACTTAGAGCATATCCTATTTGAAGGAGGATGGAATTCAAATCAGGTAAGGGATCCTTCCTTCTATTGATTTGATAGAAATTCGTTTTTCTTTTCCTGTCTCTAAGATTTTCGATGAATGAGCCTGTGGTAATGCTTTTATCTCTATTCTATGGCGCAAGCGACCGTCCAGTCTATAAACAAGTACTAATGAGGAAATGAAAACTATACTAAAGGAAACATAGGATCTCTATCCTAAAATCTAAAAAAAGGACATATTAGGGCTATACGGATTCGAACCGTAGACCTTCTCGGTAAAACAGATCAAACGGATTATTATCGAAATGATTCGAACTGTTTCAAAGACCCAACATGCATTTTTTTGCATTGGGCTCTTTCATCAACTGATGTAAAGATCAGTTAGTCCACCATAGTTTTTCTTTACGGAAAGATAATGAGATGGCTCCCTGTGCTCTGATTGATTATTTGTATTATGATCTATCTAGGAGCAATACCAAAGTGTTTCAAAGGAGGATTACCTTGACTTAGGTCTGCCTCCGGCCTAAATTAAATCAACCTAAGTGAAATGGAGTCTCTATCGTTCCGCTGCAAGAGTTGACTATGAGACTTCATACACCTTAAAGTTCATAGAACGAAAAGAAGTTTTTTGGAGGCCCTTATCCTCATTACGCCTAGCATTTAGTGGGCTGGATATTTACCTTATCAACTAGCAAATCAATAAGGGTTCTATTTGATTAGGCACCTGAATTGGCACCTGAATCGGACTGAACCGACTGTTTGTCAGGCTACTGTTCTCCTATTCTCTCGAATCTATGAAGTAAGACATTGATTTTGCAATAAGATCAATTATGTTCATTGCATAATAAGCTCCCTTGAAAAGCATTGGCGCACGTGTAAGCGAGTTGCTCTACCGAACTGAGCTATAGCCCTTGTCAGAGATATCTTAACATATAGATAATTTCTTGTCAAGATGAATATTCTCTAATGCCAGAGGATATCCCTTTGATCTGTTTACTATATAACATACCAATAACGGAGCAGTATTGCTTATAAAAAGGATTCGATCTATAATCGATCGAAGTAATGGGTCTTCCTTTGTGGTGATAAATTGCCTACTTAACTCAGTGGTTAGAGTATTGCTTTCATACGGCGGGAGTCATTGGTTCAAATCCAATAGTAGGTAGGTAGGTAGAAAAATTACTAGATAGCATTGGACTTACTTCGCTTCGCTATCTAATAACTTTTTCTACCCCTCTTCCCTTTTTCTTTGTATCAACTAAACCATTGGATTGTATTCAATTGGATGGGGGAATCCAATTGATAGCCTCGACTCGTATCCTAGCTCGTCTGAGAGCTAGCTTCGCTTCAACCAACTCTTTCGTACCCTCAGCTCTACTCAAGTTAGCTTCGGCTATTTCAAGTGCCTGTTGAGCTTCTTCCGGATCAATGTCACTACCCAGTTCCGCATCATTTCCTAAAATGATGATCTCATTATTAACTATTCTCGCAAAACCGCTCCACAGAACCGCCGTTAACCATTGGTCGTTGAGGAGGCGTATTCTCAAAGGACCCATATCTACAGCTGTGTTAATGGGGGCGTGGTTTGGTAATACGCCAATTTGGCCACTATTAGTAGATAAAATGATTTCTTTCACTTCACAATCCCAAATAATTCGCTTAGGAGTTAGTACATAAAGATTTAATTTCATTTCTTCAATTTGTTCTCCTCTTCTAAGTTTATAGCTTTCGTGCTAGCTTCATCGATGTTACCCACCAAATAAAAAGCTTGTTCGGGTAGGCCGTCTAATTCTCCGGAAAGGATTAGTTGAAATCCCCTAATTGTTTCTGCAAGACCAACATACTTTCCTGCAGAACCGGTAAAAACTTCTGCCACAAAGAACGGTTGTGATAAGAAACGTTCAATTTTTCGTGCTCTTGCTACAGTTAAACGATCCTCCTCTGATAATTCATCCAACCCAAGAATTGCGATAATGTCCTGAAGTTCTTTGTAACGTTGTAAAGTTTCCTTAACTCTTTGCGCAGTTTCATAATGTTCGTTGCCAACGATCCGAGGCTGTAACATAGTTGAGGTTGAATCTAAAGGATCTACTGCTGGATAAATACCCTTGGAAGCTAATCCTCTGGAAAGTACGGTAGTAGCATCCAAATGTGCAAATGTTGTGGCAGGAGCAGGGTCGGTCAAATCGTCCGCAGGTACATAAACTGCTTGGATCGAAGTTATGGATCCCTTTTTTGTAGAAGCAATTCTTTCTTGCAAAGAACCCATTTCTGTACTAAGAGTAGGTTGATAACCCACTGCGGAGGGCATTCTCCCTAATAAGGCGGATACCTCCGATCCTGCTTGAACAAAACGAAAGATATTATCGATGAATAGAAGCACGTCTTGCTTATTAACATCTCGGAAATATTCTGCCATAGTTAGGGCAGTTAAACCAACTCTCATACGAGCTCCCGGCGGTTCATTCATTTGACCATAGACTAGAGCTACCTTTGATTCCTCCAAATTTTTTTCATTAATTACTCCGGATTCCTTCATTTCCATATAAAGATCATTTCCTTCACGAGTCCGTTCCCCTACTCCGCCAAATACGGATACGCCTCCATGAGCTTTAGCAATGTTGTTGATTAATTCCATGATGAGTACTGTTTTACCTACTCCAGCCCCCCCAAATAGTCCTATTTTTCCTCCACGTCGATAAGGAGCTAAAAGATCGACCACCTTAATACCTGTTTCAAAGATGGATAATTTCGTATCTAGCTCGATAAAGGCAGGCGCAGATCTATGAATAGGGAATGTTGCATTAATATCTACAGGACCCAAATTGTCAATAGGTTCCCCAAGAACGTTGAAAATTCGTCCGAGAGTAGCTCCACCGACTGGAACACTGAGAGGAGCTCCCGTGTCAATCACTTCCAATCCTCTCATCAACCCGTCTGTAGCACTCATAGCTACAGCTCTAACTCGATTATTTCCTAATAATTGTTGTACCTCACAAGTCACATTAATTTGCTTACCGGCAGTGTCTCTACTCTTGACTACCAAAGCGTTATAAATATAAGGTAACTTGCCCGGGGGAAAAGTGATATCCAGCACGGGTCCAATAATTTGATCGATACGCCCTATGCTTTTTTCTTCAATTGTGGAAACCCCGGGACGAGAAGTAGTAGGATTGGTTCTCATAATTATCACATAATTTTCAAAAAAAAAAGGAATTTGTCGAATTTTTTCTTGTTGAATAATGCCAAATCAAATCCAAAAAAATAGCCAAAAATCCAAAAGTCAAAAGGAAATGAATTAGTTAATTCAATAAGAGAGAAAGGGGGACGAGGACTTGATTTCGTTGCCCAAGCGAATCCCATTCAATCGTTTACTCATGGAATGAGTCCGTTGGAAAGTTCAATCAATCTTTTTTTTCATATACATTTCGCCTTTTGTGGAGGATCTGTCCCTACTCTACTTTCCTATCTAGGACTTCGATATACAAAATATATACTACTGTGAAGCATAGATTGCTGTCAACAGAGAATTTTCTTAGTATTTAGGTATTTACATTCAAAATAAGAAAGGGGCCTATTAAGAACTTGTAAAATAAGGATTAGGGATTGATTTGGGTTGCGCTATATCTATCAAAGAGTATACAATAATGATGGATTTGGTGAATCAAATCCATGGTTTAATAACGAACCATGTTAACTTACCATAACAACAACTCAATTCCTATCGAATTCCTATAGTAGAATTCCTATAGGATAGAACATACACAGGGTGTACGCATTATATATGAATGAAACATATTCATTAACTTAAGCATGCCCTCCATTTTCTTTAATGAGTTGATATTAATTGAATACCCTTTTTGTTTTAAAAGATTTTTGCAAAGGTTTCATTTACGCCTAATCCATATCGAGTAGACCCTGTCGTTGTGAGAATTCTTAATTCATGAGTTGTAGGGAGGGACTTATGTCACCACAAACAGAAACTAAAGCAAGTGTTGGATTTAAAGCTGGTGTTAAGGATTATAAATTGACTTATTACACCCCGGAGTATGAAACCAAGGATACTGATATCTTGGCAGCATTCCGAGTAACTCCTCAGCCCGGGGTTCCGCCCGAAGAAGCAGGGGCTGCAGTAGCTGCCGAATCTTCTACTGGTACATGGACAACTGTTTGGACTGATGGACTTACCAGTCTTGATCGTTACAAAGGGCGATGCTATCACATCGAGCCCGTTGTTGGGGAGGAAAATCAATTTATCGCTTATGTAGCTTATCCATTAGACCTATTTGAAGAGGGTTCTGTTACTAACATGTTTACTTCCATTGTGGGTAACGTATTTGGTTTCAAAGCCCTACGCGCTCTACGTCTGGAGGATCTGCGAATTCCCCCTACTTATTCAAAAACTTTCCAAGGTCCGCCTCATGGTATCCAAGTTGAAAGGGATAAGTTGAACAAGTACGGCCGTCCTTTTTTGGGATGTACTATTAAACCAAAATTGGGATTATCCGCAAAAAATTACGGTAGAGCGTGTTATGAGTGTCTACGCGGTGGACTTGATTTTACCAAAGATGATGAAAACGTAAACTCACAACCATTTATGCGCTGGAGGGACCGTTTTGTCTTTTGTGCCGAAGCAATTTATAAATCACAGGCCGAAACCGGTGAAATCAAGGGGCATTACTTGAATGCGACTGCAGGTACATGCGAAGAAATGATGAAGAGAGCTATATTTGCGAGGGAATTAGGGGTTCCTATTGTAATGCATGACTACTTAACTGGGGGATTCACCGCAAATACTACTTTGGCTCATTATTGCCGCGACAATGGCCTACTTCTTCACATTCACCGGGCAATGCATGCAGTTATTGATAGACAGAAAAATCATGGTATGCATTTTCGTGTATTAGCTAAAGCATTGCGTATGTCTGGGGGAGATCATGTCCACGCCGGTACAGTAGTAGGTAAGTTAGAAGGGGAACGCGAAATGACTTTAGGTTTTGTTGATTTATTGCGCGATGATTTTATTGAAAAAGATCGTGCTCGCGGTATCTTTTTCACTCAGGACTGGGTATCTATGCCAGGTGTTATACCGGTGGCTTCAGGGGGTATTCATGTTTGGCATATGCCAGCTCTGACCGAAATCTTTGGAGATGATTCCGTATTACAATTTGGTGGAGGAACTTTAGGACATCCTTGGGGAAATGCACCTGGTGCAGCAGCTAATCGGGTGGCTTTAGAAGCTTGTGTACAAGCTCGTAACGAAGGGCGCGATCTTGCTCGTGAAGGTAATGAAATTATCCGAGCAGCTTGCAAATGGAGTCCTGAACTAGCCGCAGCTTGTGAAATATGGAAGGCGATCAAATTTGAGTTCGAGCCGGTAGATACTATAGATAAGTAGATAAAACTAGATATAAAGAAGGTCTAAATAAAAAAGAAGCGAAATAGAAAGAGAAAAAAGCAGTTACGAAATGCAGTAATTCTTCTTTATTCTTCTAATTGATTGCAATTAAACTCGGCTCAATCTTAAAAAAAAGATTGAGCCGAATAAAAATAGATCTTGATACGATCATGAGACTTGACAAATCGAGATTCCTCTATTCTATATATTTAGAATATATAAAGGTATAATACAATAAATAAATACAAATATAGTATTATCATATGATAATGGAATCAAATACGCAGTATTTACAGAAAAAGTCTTTATTTATTGGGAAAGAATTAATGAAAAAAGATTAGGAATCGCAATGCTACTATACGCGTCCGGAGGAGTATTCGGAATAATATTCTTCTATAATCCATTCTTGTGTCTTGCGCGGGGTCTTACTAACAGGACTTCGCTGCACGGGACGGGTTTTCGTCGAAAAGCTAACTCCACCCGGCATTTTCATACCCTTTGGGTGGTATATCGCCTTAAAAAGTCTAAGGGGGTAGTATGAGATCTGTAGTAGGTAAGAGAATTTGCCCTTTGATTTTGATTGAGTATGCTATTTTTCCGCCTTTACCGCGCATTATTGTATGAGCTTCTAGAGGATAGAGGAGCACGTATGCAGGAAGGAAATTACAGCTTAATAAAAAAGTCTAAAAAAGCTTCAACTTTACGGCACTATCAATCAACTAAAAAGCCCTATGTATGAATCCTTACAACCGGTGGGATAGGATAAGAGCGAGTTTCGGTATACTGGGGTTGGGGGATATCCTTATTTCAAAACCTGACGCGCATCTTGCGTTTGTGGGGGTCCGAGAGTGGTTGAAGAAGTATTGCATGTGGAAGTAGGTAGACGAAACTGATTTAGGATTCGAAATGGGCGCATTCGACTAAAAGTCGTACTGAGACCTTTTTTAAAGGGTATTCTGAAAGAGGTATTTCATTTTCACAATCGCTTTCTTTTGAATCCAATTTCAAGTTCGATTAGAAGGATAGAAAGGCCATGAGGACGGGAAAAGAAAAATCAAATCTTTTTTGAATCTCATTTTTTGCAATTTTCTTATTATCCATTCCATTCATTTTTTTTTTATAGAATACTAAAGTATTCTATAGTATTCTATAAAAAATCTTTATTTTGCAAACTAAAAAATACAATAGTCAATATTCCTTATAATAGATATACTTAATTATATTATAAGAATCCTAAGATATTTTTCGAATAGATAGAAATAGTAAATTTGAATTGAGACACCTATTCTATGACGGATTTTAACTTACCTTCTATTTTCGTGCCTTTAGTAGGCTTAGTATTTCCGGCAATTGCAATGGCTTCTTTATTTCTTTATGTGCAGAAAAATAAGATTGTCTAGAACCGATGGGGCCGAATTTTCTCAATGTATTTCCACGCAGGATCATAATACAGATATTTTTTAGTGTAAGTAATATAATATGGTAGGGTATGTGGCTCTTTCTACACACAAATGAAAAACGGCTATGGATGCGGATATAGGCTACGAGCATAAATGCATGCATATGCGGAGCCGGGTATAGCAAGTTTTATTTTAAGTAGATCAACAGATATTTTTTGAATAGAAAGTCAATGTATCTAACCAATTATTTCACAGGAGTACTAGTTACTGAAGGCGATTTCAGAATCAAAAAAAGTAAAGTCAAAATCATTTAGCTTATTCTCTCAATTTCAATCGACCGCTGCTGGATTTAGTATATCTAATATGAATTGGCGATCAGAACACATATGGATAGAACTTCTAAAAGGTTCTCGAAAAAGAGGTAATTTTTTCTGGGCCTGTATTCTTTTTCTAGGTTCACTAGGATTTTTATCGGTTGGGGCTTCCAGTTATCTTGGTAAGAATATGATATCTGTACTTCCATCTCAACAAATTCTTTTTTTTCCACAGGGGGTCGTGATGTCTTTCTACGGAATCGCGGGCCTATTCATTAGCTCCTACTTGTGGTGCACTATTTTGTGGAATGTAGGCAGTGGTTATGACCGATTCGATAGAAAAGAGGGAATAGTGTGCATTTTTCGTTGGGGATTCCCTGGAATAAAACGTCGCGTCTTCCTTCGATTCCTTATGCGGGATATCCAATCAATTAGAATTCAGGTTAAAGAGGGTCTTTATCCTCGTCGTATCCTTTATATGGAAATCCGGGGCCAGGGGGTCATTCCCTTGACTCGTACTGATGAGAAGTTTTTTACTCCACGAGAAATTGAACAAAAAGCTGCCGAATTGGCCTATTTCTTGCGCGTACCAATTGAAGTATTTTGAATACCGATTTCATTTTTTTGAATTTTTGAAATGAATTGAATGAATTGGATTCGTTATTGTAAGGAGATTTTTGAGTATTTATCTAAAGAAAGGAACAAACGAGGATAAGAGAAAATTGCTTCTAATTTGTTTTGTCCAAGTGAGATATATGGCATAATATTCTTCCATTTTCATCTGAAAGGGCTTTTTTTTTTATTCTATTTCTCTATTCCACTCCATCTAGATCTAAGAAAGAACCCAATGCAATGAAATTCCACTAGTATACAAAAAAGAGGAATAGATACAAGGTCTCAAACCTTGTTATAGAATTTTTGCTTCAAATAAAAAGAAATATCATATAGAGTCAGCGAATGAAATAGAGTCAGCGAATGAAGCAGATTCATTAACAACTCAATTTACAGATCAAAAATGAAAAAAAAGAAAGCATTGCCTTCTTTCCTATATCTTGTATTTATCGTACTTTTGCCCTGGGGAGTCTCTTTCTCTTTTAACAAATGTCTGGAACTTTGGATTAAGAATTGGTGGAATACCAGGCAATCTGAAACTCTCTTAACTGATATTCAAGAGAAAAAGGTTCTAGAAAGATTCATAGAATTAGAAGAACTTTTTCTCTTGGACGAAATGATAAAAGAGAAACCGAAGACACATGTACAAAAACCTCCTATAGGAATACACAAGGAAATAATACAATTGGTCAAAATAGATAATGAGGATCATCTCCATATCATTTTGCATTTCTCGACAAATATAATCTGTTTGGCTATTCTAAGTGGTTCTTTTTTTCTGGGTAAAGAGGAACTTGTCATTTTGAATTCTTGGGTTCAGGAATTCTTCTATAACTTAAATGACTCAATAAAAGCTTTTTTGATTCTTTTAGTTACTGATTTTTTTGTTGGATTTCACTCCACCCGCGGTTGGGAACTACTAATTCGTTGGGTCTACAACGATCTTGGATGGGCTCCTAATGAGCTAATTTTCACTATTTTTGTTTGTAGTTTTCCAGTGATTCTAGATACATGTTTTAAATTTTGGATCTTTTTTTCTTTAAACCGTCTATCTCCTTCGCTTGTAGTCATTTATCATTCAATTAGTGAAGCATAAACTCATTCGATTTCCTGATATTAATCAAATTAGCATCTTTCTTCCTTTAGAAAGAAAGCCCTTTTCCATTTTAGCAAAATTCTTTCTATTTCTACCTGCTCAAGGTATTCATCATTCCAGTACAACTGTTGCAGTAGAATGACAACAGACTCGTGTATAGGGAACTAGATTAGCTTAGCTACCTATCTAATTTATTGTAGAAATTCTGGGATCTGCGATTGGATATGGAAAATAGAAATACTTTTTCTTGGGTAAAGGAACAGATGATTCGATCGATTTCTGTATCGATCATGATATACGTAATAACTCGGACATCTATTTCAAATGCATATCCCATTTTTGCGCAGCAGGGTTATGAAAACCCACGAGAAGCAACCGGACGAATTGTATGTGCCAATTGCCATTTAGCTAATAAGCCCGTGGATATTGAAGTTCCCCAAACTGTGCTTCCCGATACTGTATTTGAAGCAGTTCTTCGAATTCCTTATGATATGCAACTGAAACAAGTTCTTGGTAATGGGAAAAAGGGAGGGTTAAATGTGGGTGCTGTTCTTATTTTGCCCGAGGGATTCGAATTAGCGCCGCCCGACCGTATTTCTCCTGAGTTGAAAGAAAAGATAGGAAATCTTTCTTTTCAGAGTTATCGTCCCGATAAAAAAAATATTCTTGTGATAGGCCCT